TTTCGTATCCCCCTTTTTCTTTTCTTATAATTTTGTTTACTATACCTGCTGCTGTAGCATTATAAACTGTATTGTTACTCTTGCTCCCGTCGGGATAAATCTGGCCCCGCCCCCTGTTGCCACCTACATATATGGGATATTTTAAGAAGTGAACATCTTTCTTACTAGCAGGGTCGGGAGAAAGAATAGGAAAGGTTATTTCACTATATTTCTGACCAGGAATAGGACCTATCACAAGAATATTTTTTTTGGTGGGGCGATAGTTTTGAAAAGATAGATTGCCTATCTTTTCTTTCATCTCGGGAGAAATACGATCGGGAGGGGCTAATTCAAACCCCTCGGGTAAAATAAGGACAGCCCCCACATTCAACCCCCCTTTTTTACCATTAGCAAGAACTTGTTTCAGTTGCATATCATAAGGAATTCGAACAACTGCTTCAAATACAGTATCAGGAAGTACTGTTTGTGGAACCTCAATATCTACGGGCTTATTAGCTAAATGGCAATTAGCACATACAATACGCCCAGTTGCTTCTCGTGGATTTTCATAACCCTGTTGTGCAAAAATGGGATATGCATTTGAAATATATGTCCGAGTGATTATATATATCATGAGCGATACGGAAATGGATCGAGTAATCTGTTCCTTTGTCCAAGAAAAGGTATTTCTAGTTTGCATGGTCCAATCATTGAGCCCCAAATTTCTACAATAAATTGGGTAGGTTGCTAGTGTAGTTCCCTATCCACGATTTTGCTATGTACTGAAATAAGTTTACTAGAATATAGTAGAAATCCTCTGGAGAAATAGAAAGAGTAATTAAAATTTTGAACGCTTCGCTTTGCTTATGTACAAAGATTCTATTTTGATTAATATTAGCAGATAATTTTTCAATCATTCATTGAATGATAAATCACTACAAGTGATGGAGATACACGATTTAAATAACGGAAGATCCAATATTTTAAAATTGTATCTAGAATGACTGGAAAAGTGGAAACAAGACCAGATATAATTTGATCGTTATGAGCAAATCCAAAATCTTTGTAGACAGAGCCAAGCATTAGTTCCCAACCATGGGGCGAATGGAATCCGATACACAAATCGGTTAATAAAAGAATAGAAAAAGCTTTTATTGTGTCGCTTAAGTTATATAAGAATTCCTGAACCCAAGAGTTAAGAATAACAAGCTCTTCATTACCCAGAATAGAATAACCACTTAGAATAAGGAAACATATTATATTTGTCGAGAAGTGTAAAATCGTATGGATACGATCCTCATTGTGCATCTTTATCAATTGGATCGTTTCGTTGTGGATTCCTAGACTAAGCTTTTGTAGATGTGTCTCTGGATATTCCTTTATCATTTCGTTCAACAGGAAAAGTTCCTCTAATTCTATGAATTTTTCGAGAATATTCTTTTCTTGAATCTCATTCAAAAACATTTTTGATTGCCTAGTATTCCACCAATTCGTAACCCCGGATTCCATACTTTTATTTAAAACTAGAGAGATCCACCAGGGCAAAAATACTATAGATGCAAGATATAGAAGGGGAGTTAATGCTTTCTTTTTTGCCACTTTTTTTTGTTTCATAGGAGTCCACTTCGAATTCGAATGAAGAAATAATCAAATCAATTGCGTCCTTTTGATAAATGCCCCAAAGAGCCATTTGAAGTAATGAATCTTACTATTATTCGTATTTGGAAACGAACTAACTCTTTTTCTATCAAAATATCAAATGTTTCCAAAAATTTCTCCGGCTGCTCACGCCCACGGTCCGGGAAAAATCTCTGAAGAATAGTGTGATGTGATGATCAAAAATAAGTGGTAAAACAAGATAGAAATTTTAGAGTTATGATTAGTTATCATTAGAAGAGATTAAATTTTTGAGTTATTTAAGTAATAAAGATAAGGATAAAAAGAAAGATAATTCACAAAAAATGACCCATCTATATCTAATCCAATGTATCAATTCTAAAAATGGGACCTAAAATATAAATTATTTCTACCAAAATGGAATGGTTTGCTATAGGAGATGGATCTAATGGATCTATTAGTTATTTCAATTTGTTACTTGTTTTATGAAAATTCAGTTCAGTTCAAAATACTTCAATTGGTACACGCAAGAAATAGGCCAATTCGGCAGCTTTTTGTTCAATTTCTCGTGGAGTTAAATTCTCATCAGTACGAGTTAAGGGAATGGTCCCCTGGCCTCGGATATCCATATAAAGGACACGACGGGCAGAAATACCCTCTTTAACTTCTATTCTGATGGACTGAATATCTTTCATAAGGAATCGAAGAAAGATGCGACGATTTTTTCCAGGAAATCCCCAACGAAAAATACACACAATTCCTTCTTTTTTATCGAATCGATCATAACCACTACCTACATTCCACGAAATTGTGCACCACAAATATGAGCTAATAAAGAGACCCGCGATGCCATAGAAAGACATCACGATCCCTTGTGGAAAAAAAAGTATTTGCTGAGACGGAAATAAAGATATCAAATTTCTACCAAGATAACTGGAAGTTCCAACCAATAAGAATCCCAATGAACCTAAAAAAAGGATAAAGGCCCAGCAAAAATTACTTGTTTTTCGAGATCCCGTTATAAGTTCTATCCATATATGTTCTGATCGCCAACTCATACTAGATTCAGTTGCATTTTATTGGAATTGAGAGAATAACCAAGCTAAATTGGACTTTACTCTTTTTTTTGTTTCCGAAGTAACTCTCATCAACTAGCACTATTCCAATGTGAACCTTTAGACGTAATTCATCAAATCGGCTAGATCTAAAATACTAGCATCCCCTTCATACGATCCCCTATAGATATCTACATCCATTTAGATACATTTACTTTTCGTTTAAGACATCCACCGATCCTGAGCTATTTTGAAATAGCTATAACAATTTTAACCATATATCATGTTTCCGCATGCATACGAGCTCTTTCATTTAATTTATGTTCGGAGGAAGCCACATCTTATATGATATTCTACAAAGTGGATATCATGTTATGATACATGTCTAAGTCTTGAAAAAAGCCGGATTTAAAAAATCTTGTTTCTTTGAACATGAAGAAATAAAGAAACCATTGCAATTGCCGGAAATACTAGGCCCACTAAAGGCACGAAAATAGAGGGTAAGTTGAGAGTTGTCATAGAATGGGTACCTCGATTTAATATTTGTACCTGTTATTCTTATATTATATATTTTAAAATGAGTTATTAATTATAATTCGTATATAATTATACTATAAGTGAGTATATATAATAATTGAGTATATAATAAGTGCAAGGAATATAGAATGGAATATACGTATGATAATCCATTTATTTCATATGCTTTTTTGATTATTTTATTCTTGTCTTCTAATTTTAATTTATTAAAATTTAATAAAGAGTTTCTTACAAATTCCCGTTAGAATACCATCCAACAGAGATTATTAGTAATAATAAAAATTCTTGGGAGATATAGAAAGAGGCAAGACTCTATCTATCTATTTGAATTATATTATATATACATAATTATATATACATAGGGAACATTAAGGTTAAATTAGTTTTATTTGCCTTGCCTAATATAATGTCATAAAAGTAAGAATTAACCCTTTGTTGATAGAAGTTTTCTAATTACTAATCAGTATAAGTAATATGGGTAAAAAAGATCTCGAAAACAACATAACGAATTTGCTGCAACTTTAGAAAACCCAATCCTTCCCATTTTTACTTTGATTCTGATAAACTAACTACTTGTTCGCCACAAAAAAATAATTGAATTTAGAGCTCTACTTGATTGAATTTTGATTCTAACGGAAAGAAAGTGTGGAGCTGAAATAACTCATTGAGAACGCCTTTTAAAAGATTACGTGGTACGATTGAATCAAATAAGCCCTTATGGAATAAATATTCAGCCGCTTGTGAACCTTCAGGTACTGTCTTATTCAATGTTTGTTCAATTACTCGTTTACCCGCAAATGCAATGTAGGCATTGGGTTCGGCAATAATGATATCCCCCAACATACCAAAACTAGCTGTCACTCCACCAGTAGTAGGGGATGTAAGGATTGATACATAGAATAACTTTTTATTTGATTGATAATCATATAAAGCAGAAGATATTTTAGCCATTTGCATCAAGCTCAAACTTCCTTCTTGCATGCGTGCTCCTCCAGAAGCACATACTAGAATAAGAGGTAGAAATTTATTCGTAGCATACTCGAGCAAACGGGTGATTTTCTCGCCTACTACAGATCCCATACTACCCCCCATAAATTGAAAATCCATAACCCCAATTGCTATAGGAATACCATTTAGTTGACCTGTGCCTGTTTGAACAGCCTCAGTTAATCCTGTCTTTCTTTGATAAGAATCAATACGCTCTTTATAAGGTTCCTCCTCTGAATGAAATTCAATGGGATCTAGAGAGACCATGTCTTCATCCAGAGGATCCCAAGTACCGGGATCAACCGAAAGTTCGATTCTATCCGAACTACTCATTTTCAAATGATATCCACATTGTTCACAAATATGCATTTTTGACTTAAAAAATTTCTTATAATTTAATCCATAACAATTTTCGCATTGAACCCATAAATGCCTGTATTTTTGAGTTACCTCAAGATCATTAGAACTTTTAGTTAAATCACTACCATTCGGAGTAGTTCTTATAGAAGAATTCTTGTTTTCACTACGATTGAAACTTTCATCACAAATATAACTAAAAATGTAGCTGTTACCAGAATTATCACTACCACTTAAAATGTAACTATCAATATGGATTTGAGAACGAAGATAACTGTCAATGCAACTATTAATATGATTATTCCAACTATATTGAGTATCATACATGTAACGATCAGAGTGTGGATCGTCACCCTTAGATACATTATTCCGATAACTAGAATTCCGATAACTATAAAAAGAACCTTCTACTTCACTCAGAAAAGAATGATCATTATCAATCTCGAAAATCTGATTTTCAATATCAAA